AAAAGGAGGGAAATTTTTAGACGTTGCGTGTTTTGATATTTGAGATACGATACAATACAATTAATAACAATTACTAGAAAGGGTTCGTCTCCAATCAAAATCAAAAAGGAAGGATTTTTTTTTGTTTAGGTTTATTGGTAAAGGAATAAGAAAAACGGGATTCAAGATGCAAATCCAATCAAAAAACGGGGGGGAATATTTCATCTATTTTTCTCATTTTGGCGGCATGGCCGAGTGGTAAGGCGGGGGACTGCAAATCCTTTTTCCCCAGTTCAAATCCGGGTGCCGCCTGATCAATAAAAAATGAGAAATCCCTTTGCTTGCTTGCTGATAGAATATAATTTGCCGATCCTTGCGCCTGGAGTTCCGGGGAGTATTTTAGTATAGGAAGGAAGGGCTGGGCTATCAAGACTTCCAGTACTAATGTACTGTCTAATGACCTAATGATGGATTCTATATAGTTGAGTGGGAAATTGGTAGTTGTGGAAGATTCCTTGTATACAGACTCGCGAGAATTTATGAGTGCTCAGACATTGAATCAATATTAGATTGTATGAGTAATTGGCTTTTTTTGTTGAAAAAGAAAAACTTCGTTATTTTCGGTAACACCCGGGCAAGAATGTAATAGAAGGTCCCCCGAGTATTTCACAAAAACACTCGGGAAGACGCAAGGATTAGATCAAACAGTAGGTAGAGGTATGTGATAGAGAGTGATCTATCTTGATTGTATATTGTTATGCTTTTTTATTATGAAGGGTAACAAAAGAAACGATAGGTCTTACTATTACTACAAGTTCCATTAATAGAATTTTCTTGATAATTACAAGAAAGTAGCTGTGTATCTTGCTTGTACTTAATGTTTCTAAATAATCATATATGAACTTGTTATGGGTGGGGTTACTGGATTGGTTTATCATCAGCCTTCGTTCAGAATTCCCTTTTGACTCTGTGCCATTGATTGCATTATTATTAGTAATCAATAATGGAAGAGTTTCTTCATATTCATAGAGATAGGGGACATAATTCACATGGATATAATAAGCCTTGCTTGGGCTGCTTTAATGGTAGTCTTTACATTTTCCCTTTCACTCGTAGTATGGGGAAGAAGTGGACTCTAGGGTCATTACTAATTTAATTGAGTTGAATAATAAAACTGTATCAATAGTTTCATAGATCGTTCTGCAAAGCGCTTTTAAAGAAAAAGATCTTCATTTCAAAATTATACTGGAATCCTAATCCAGTAATGTAATAGATGAAGAATAACCTTTCAATCAAACAAATATTTCAATGATTCCCATGCTCGTATTTTGAAAGTAAAAGGAATACACATGATATGAAATTTTTTACCTAAATAAAATATTTTGATAAACTAGCTTTTAACAGAATTATATATGGATATTACAATGAGGAGCAACCAAACCCCTTTTTTCTTTGTTTCTCGCCTTACTGTTCAAAGAGAAAGTCTATCTGTTATTATGTAGATACGTACTTTATACCATACAGAGAGAAACGTTGGGTGATTCACATATTATATTGTGCATTTACCTTGGGTTTAGACTCCTAGAAATATTATTTCTTATAGACTAGACTCACTTAATATCATTATCACGGTTTACGCGTTAAAAATAGGTGGTATCTACTACTTACAAATATTAAGAATTCCTTGAATCATCTGTCAACGGCTAAATCAATTACTCCTTGTCGGAATACTAAAAAAATGATGACTAGGGTTCTTTTATATAATCTATTCTATGCCCATACCATATATTCTTACATTGATTTGATTGTTTCGACGGATCTCAGAGGATCCATATTAGATATAAATTAACTAATAAAATAATAAAACTAGTAATTAGAACCGTAAGACATAAGAGTCAAAGTGGGCATTCGGTTATATCATATTGATCAAAATTGGTACAAATCAAATGGATGTAGCAAAGAACTCGAATTGGGATATTTTTATTTATATGTATATATATATACGTACATATTTATATATTTTATATATATATTTATATCAATAAATTACGGGGTGATTAAGCCTATAATATTCTATATAATATATAATAATATATAATAATAAATTCCCAGATAAATATATCTTTATAATATACAGCCCAACTTTCGAATTTTATATATATATTTATATAATAATCGATAGTCTGGTAGAAAGAAATATAGGAACCTTTCTACCAGACTATCAGATCTCATATACTGCTGATTTTAATCCGCTCATTTCATTTAAGACGCCGAATTTGAATCCCTTTCATTTCTTCTATTATTGAATTGATAAGAACTAAGAAATCAAGTTTGATTCAAATTAATCATTTTGACTGACCGTTTTTACGTAAATAATAAGTAAAAAAGCAGTAGGAACTAGAATGAACAGTGCAGTAGCAATAAATGCGAGAATATTTACTTCCATAATTTCATCGTTTTTTACTTCATAATAAATAATAACTCGGGATCTAATCCCATAAAACATAGAGATTCTAAATCTTTCTCCCGTAAATTCAATGGGAGGAATACATCCCGATGATATTGAATCGGATCAATATCATGAATAACAATATATGAGCTATCAAATCTATTCATCGTTGAGAATGGAATAGTATAACATAGGAAGATCTTTTATCCATACGGAATAAAAAATGGAATTCCTGATCAAATCAAGAATCCCGTTGAATTTATCATTATTCATTCTTTCTATAACCTACCGTCTTATTTATATAATCCTATAAATAAATAATATAAAATAATGAGGTATTATCTGACCCATCTTCCACTTCCATTGGTCACAAACCCCATCAATAGTAGCAGTTCAATGGAAAAAAGAAGAAGAAATAATATAATATTTTGAAAACTCAAATTCACTTTTTTGAGTTGGTTCTTTCTTCGATAAAGACCTTCCCCCTCAATTCAATGGGAATAAAAAAAGATTATTCATTCCCTCACTAAGAAAAGAAACGGGGGTGGATCCTTTCTTTGTTTGATCTTTCTTTTCTTATTATTAATAGAAAATTGGATTGGTAATGGGACACATATATATATGAATATAAAAAGTAAAGCGTGCAGTTTGAATGATATAAATAGATTGTTCAGGTTATAGAAAATCGGAGTTAGAAGAGGGGGGTAGCTTTAATTTGAAAAGTATTTTATCAAGGTAACTATGTTAAAGTTAAAATTAAGTGAATTTTGCAATAAACGAATGAAAATTTGTGTATGTGCTCTGGTGAAAACATATGGGTATTCAACCCCCGTCCGCGGATCGGGAGCAATCAAAAAATTAGACAAGTACGGGATCCGTTGGAATCGTGCTACCAACAATTGTAACAATCCACATATGTCTATCCCCCACCAATCGGTCGGTATTAATTAAAGTAATTGAAATTGCCGTATTTTCTCAATTCAATAAAATAAGAAATTCGAAACGAAAAAAAAAAGAAGAAATTAAGGACCCCCTCTGGGAATTAGATCCCCCCTTCGTCCCGCCACATAACAAAAAAGCAACAGATGAGTTAATGGAATCAAGAGATTAATTGAGGGAATCATCGGATACTAGGTCGGGACTGACGGGGCTCGAACCCGCAGCTTCCGCCTTGACAGGGCGGTGCTCTGACCAATTGAACTACAATCCCAGAGAAATAAGGTATACAGCATACAATACATATTCTTAATGATTTGATTAAAACAATTTCGTATTGTAACAGAGAAAAAACGGAGAAAGGGGTGATATATTAATATCCGCATGGATATGGACTTTAGTGAGAACGATAAGGATTACTCCTATTGTCAAATCGTGTTAAATTAAATCGATTGAATTGATAAGAAATCTTTTAATGATAATGAAAAAAAAAAGATATATATCTTTTTTCTTTTCTTTCACCCTTTCCCTATATTATATTTAGGGATCATGATATGAATCTAGATCATTAAAAAAATTAAGAATATACGGGAACAAAAAGGATATAACAATGTATGTATTCTTTTCTTTATCCCCCAGGCGTTTCCGGAGGAAAAATTTCTTATCTCCTGATGGATCGGCGAATTCTTGGGCCGAGCTGGATTTGAACCAGCGTAGACATATTGCCAACGAATTTACAGTCCGTCCCCATTAACCACTCGGGCATCGACCCAGGAAGAATCAATTCTAGACTTATTGATAATACACGATCAATCTCCTTTCGTAGTACTCTACCCCCAGGGGAAGTCGAATCCCCGCTGCCTCCTTGAAAGAGAGATGTCCTAAACCACTAGACGATGGGGGCATATCCGCCCAATCGACATCATACTATACTCATAGTATGAATAGTTTTTTGTAATTGTCAATATAATGGGATGGTGTAACTAAATCCGAATAAGTTTTCCACCTTTCATGAACCATTCAAAATTTTTAGATTTATCATATCTTCATTAGAATATGATATATCCATATCATTTCCATATTTATTTATATATATATATAATGAAATATAATGAATAAATAAACATTACTTCTCTATATGAAATGAATTAATGTTCTAATGTGTTATAATGAAGTATAGGATCCCCAACGATTTGATTTGTCCGAAAGAAAAAGGCGAAACTACATTCTTCAACTTTCACCCATCAATTTGCGTATTGTTAAATTGTTAAGATGAGATATGCCTATATCACAGCTAGGAAATTACGAAATGATAGAAAGTTTTTTTATAAGAGCTCGATTCCAGGTACGAGTTGAATCTTTTCATTACATGATTTGTATCAAATATCTTGATCTATGTCAAATTGTGTAGCGATCAAGCGAATCCCGTTGTGATATGGGTCAATAGCAGCAAAAAAAAAAAAGAAATTAGGTTTTAGCCCAGACTTCCGAAAAAAATGATTATTCCCGAATTAAACACTATGAGTCTACTATAATGTAATGCACCTATGTATATAATATATGTACATATAGATGTATATGTCTTCACGTTGGCTCATTCAGAAATAAAATAGCCCCTTTAACTCAGCGGTAGAGT